ATCTTTTTGAGCAAGAGCTAAAGTGGCCCCTAAAAGTAAGGTTATTATACCTATCAAAGCTATTAGATTCATTATGTAGGGTAAAACTATTAAAAGCGGGAGAAGCCGGGCAACAAGAAAAATTCCTGCCGCTACCATAGTAGCGGCATGTATAAGAGCTGAAATAGGGGTAGGACCTTCCATAGCATCAGGTAACCATACATGAAGGGGAAATTGAGCAGATTTAGCAATTGCACCAGCAAATAATAGAAAGGCACACAAAGTAGCAAATAAAAAATTAACTTCATTATTATAAACCAAGTTATTGAATATTTCAAACAAATCCCAAAATTCTAAACTGCCCGTTATCCAATAAAAACCCAAAATTCCTAATAATAAACCAAAATCTCCAACGCGATTAGTTACAAACGCCTTTTGACACGCATTCGCTGCAGTAGGCCGGGTGAACCAAAAACCGATTAATAGATAAGAACACATTCCAACTAATTCCCAAAAAAAATAAATTTGTATCAGATTCGAGCTAATAACTAATCCTAACATTGAAGTATTGAAAAAACTCATATAAGCAAAAAATCTCAAATATCCCAGATCATGAGACATATAATTGTCACTATAAATAAGAACCATAATTCCAACCGTAGTGATTAATATTAACATAATAGAAGTAAGTGGGTCAGCCAAAAAACCAAATTCTAAAGAAAAGTCATTATTGATAGTCCAAGACCATATAGATAGATAGATAGAAGGGTTATTTTTTTGTTGAATAAATAAATAGGTTGAAAAACTCATAACTATACTTAAGAATAAAACACTAGGAAAAACCCACATACGGCGAAGATCTTTTGTTGCCGTTGGAAAAAGTAGAAGTCCTACTCCTATTAATATAGGAACTGGAAGGGGAATAAAAGGTAAAATCCATGAATATTGATATGTATATTCCATAAAAATCTTTTTAGTTTTATCTTAATTAATTGTTTCTGATTTACCGGCTCTTATTTTTTTTTTGAAATGAAAAGGATCGGTTAATAAAATAAAAAATTACTAAAAAATTTTCTAGCCTTAATTTTTTTGAATCCTTTTTAACTATTTTAAAAATTTCATCAAATCACGAGATTAAAATTTTTCAAATGATATGAACAAATTACTATTGAAAAATAAAAAAGAAACCTAGTACGTTTTTTGTAAAATTGGATGAAAAAAATGAAAATTTCCATTTTCATCTTAATTAGTATTACGTATTATTAAATATTACAACAATTTCTATAGAGAAAAGGTAAATAATTACACGAAAACAAGTATTTGATCTGAATCCCAAAAAACTATAATTTTTCCCAGAAAGTTTATTTATTGTAGTTAGAGGATTCATAATTATTAACCGATTTATTTTTGGAGATGAGTTGATTGTATTTTATTACAATAAAAGACATTTCCTTTTTTTAGTAAAGACTATGATCTTCAAACTATGACATACAAGACTTGATTTTACCTAAAATTAAAAGGAGGAATTTTTAATTAAAAATAAAAAATATATATATATAGCTTTTAGAAAACGATTTATATTGGCACTTTTTAAATTAGATGTACTTTTTTTTGTGAGCCTGGCCAATTAAATTAAAAAATTAATAAGGTTAAAGGTATAGGGGTTGGTTTATTAAAACTTTCGATATTTTTTAGTATGTATTTATGTATTTTAGCCCCATTTTATTAACTATCTAAATGAATGTAGCGCTACAAAAATAAGCTATACAGGAACATTAAAGAAGGGTACACAGTCTTTTTTTTTTGTATTTTTTTTATTATCAGATCAAATTTAATGAATTAGATTTTTATGGCATAGCGAATTTTATAGATATGGATTTGAATGAGGATATAAGAGAAACAATAAAATAAATATGAATTATTCGATATTGTCTAGAATAGAAAAAAATAGTTTTTTATTTATATTTTATATTATTTATAATATAAAATATAAATATTTTTTGTTCCCAGTACTATATTTATAGTCTATTTACGTTACGCGATTTTTATGAAAGGAGTACAATCTAGAAAATAAATAGATAGATATATAGCTGGATAATAAAGAACAATTTATTTTGAACACTAGATAATAGATGTCTTTGACATCCAACTATAGAAACTAAAAACTTATTATAATTTTTTAATGGCAGTTCCTAAAAAACGTACTTCTATCTCAAAAAAACGTATTCGTAAAAATATTTGGAAAAAGAAAGTATATTGGGCAGCATTGAAAGCCTTTTCGTTAGGTAAATCTCTTTCTACAAGGAATTCAAAAAGTTTTTTTTATGCAACAAATAAATAATCAAAGATTGGAATAATCTGAGTTATTTTGATTTGAAAAGCAGTCAGTAGAATTTGTTTCTAATTTATTTATAAGTTTTATTTTATATTACAAGTTAGAAAAAATTTTTAAAAATTGTATTATTAAAAAAAAAAAAAGATTTTCTATTTTAGTTATATGCTTATTAATTAAAAAAAAAAATATTAAAATAATATTAAAATAATATTAAGTTAATATTTATATATTTATATAGGTTAATATAAATATATATAAAATGAAAAAAAAAATATCTAAATATAAATAAAAATTTATATTCTCTAATTTATCTAATGTTTTGTTTTGACCCGATCAATATTTTATTTGTTTCGTTTGTTTCGCTTTTATATTTATAATAAAAAACAATTATAGTGTATACTTAATTTAAATTAAAATGTTATACCTTTTTTTTTCAAATAAAGAATAAATGCAAGAACAAAACAAGATTTAACCTTATACTTTATCGTTTTTATGATGGGGAAAATAAAAATCCCCATCGATTCGATAATAAAAAAATTTTAGAGCATAACTTTAGTATTTAGTATATTAAATGTATAGTGAATATATTTAATAAACTAATTAGAGAAGAACATATAGAAAATTTGTAGTCACTATCACTAATAGGCTGTTCAAACTAATTAATTAAATTCAAAATGTGTTTTATAAATCATTCTTTCTTTAAGTTATTATCAATAGATATATCCTAACTTTACTTTTGGTTTAACCCAATAAAAAATAATAAAAAAATCCTTTTACTTTTTTTAAGTGATTATAGGACGAATACGCCCAGTTTAGATCCTATGTTTCAACCGGAGGATCAATCAAAAATATATAAATTTATATTTAATTGATTACTCCACTCTCGACAATTGAATATAAAAAGGTTATTATGATTTCGAACAAGCCGCTATGGTGAAATCGGTAGACACGCTGCTCTTAGGAAGCAGTGCTAGAGCATCTCGGTTCGAGTCCGAGTGGCGGCATGGCCTCTTCTAAAAGAGTAAGTCCTATACTGAATTCAATTCACTTTTTTTTATTTTAAAAAAATTTATGATCTTTTCAATTTTACAGCATATATTAACACATATATCCTTTTCAGTCGTTTCAATTCTAATTACAATTTATTTGCTAACCTTATTAGTAAATGAAATCGTAGGATTATATGATTCGTCAGACAAGGGGATGATGGCGACTTTTTCCTGTATAACAGGATTATTAGTTACTCGTTGGATTTATTTACAACATTTACCATTAAGTAATTTATATGAATCATTAATCTTTCTTTCATGGAGTTTATCCAGTATTCATATGATTCCATATTTAAAAAAAAAAAAAAACTATTTAAACGAAATAACCGCACCAAGTGCTATTTTTACCCAAGGTTTTGCTACTTCGGGTCTTTTAACTGAAATGAATCGATCCGAAATATTAGTACCCGCTCTCCAATCCCATTGGTTAATGATGCACGTAAGTATGATGGTGTTGGGCTATGCAGCTCTCTTATGTGGATCATTATTATCACTAGTTCTTCTAGTCATTTCATTTCAAAATTTCATAAGGATTTTTACTAAAAGCAAAAATGAGCCATTTTCGCTGGGCGAGAGTCAATACATAATAGAAAAAAATAATAGTTTCATAAACACTTCTTTTCTTTCTTCTAGGAATTATTACAGATTTCAATTGATTCAACAATTGGATCTTTGGAGTTATCGTATTATTAGTTTAGGCTTTATCTTTTTAACGATAGGTATTCTTTCGGGAGCAGTATGGGCTAATGAAGCATGGGGATCATATTGGAATTGGGATCCAAAGGAGACTTGGGCATTTATTACTTGGACCGTATTTGCAATTTATTTACATACTCGAACAAAAAAAAAATGGGAAAGTGTAAATTCTGCAATTGTGGCCTCGATGGGCTTTGTTATAATTTGGATGTGCTATTTTGGGGTTAATTTATTAGGAATAGGGTTGCATAGTTATGGTTCATTTACATTAACATCTAATTGAATTTAAGAAAGAAAAGTACTTGAAAACTAGAAAATAAACATAGGACAGTATAAGTGTATATAAGAAAACTTCGTGTAATCAAAATCAAGCGAGAACCTTTTGAATCAAGTAATGGGAATGAAGCAAATCAAAACAAAGGGTTCTCGCTTGATGACATACCCGGTTATAATATAATTATAACTTTTTTTTTCTCAAATTTCAGAGAATAAAAAGGACTTATTTTTCATTTTCGAACAAACAATTTTAAAAATAATAGGATTTTTGTTTGATTTTTTGGTTTACTCACGAAAACTATGGATAAAAATAATTAGATATAAGGGCTTCGACTTTGTCAACTGATAGTGAGAAAACGAAATCTGGATAAATACCAATGGATATTACGGGTAAAAGAATAGATATCGAAACAAACAATTCTCGCGGTCCAGAATCACCAAAATAGGAGTTTGGGGCATTAGCATTAAAAAGCTTGTATCCGTAGAACATCTGTCGTAACATAGATAATGAATAAATAGGAGTTAATATTATTCCAATTGCCATTACAAAAGTAATTAGTATTTTTGGCATTAAAAGAAATTTTTGGCTAGTAAGTATTCCAAAAAATACTATCAATTCTGCAACAAAACCACTCATGCCCGGTAATGCAAGAGAGGCCATTGATAACATACTGAAAGTCGTAAATATTTTTGGAAGTGTGATAGCCATTCCGCCCATTTCATCGAGATAAACGAGACGTATTCGATCATAACTTGTTCCTGCCAAGAAAAAAAGTGCAGCTCCAATAAATCCATGAGAAATTATTTGTAAAATGGATCCGTTGAGTCCTGTATCGCTTATAGAACCAAATCCTATAATGATGAAACCCATATGAGATACGGAGGAATAAGCTATTCTTTTTTTTAAATTACGTTGACCGGGAGATGTTGAAGCCGCATAGATTATTTGAATTGTGCCGACCATCATCAACCAAGGAGAAAATATAGAATGGGCGCGGGGTAATAATTCCATATTGATCCGAACCAATCCATACGCTCCCATTTTTAATAAAATTCCGGCTAGAAGCATACAAGTACTGTAATGTGCCTCTCCATGAGTGTCTGGTAACCAAGTATGTAAGGGTATAATCGGCGATTTAACAGCAAAGGCAATAAAAAATCCAATATAGAATAGAATTTCGAGTGCTACAGGATACGATTGATTAGTTGATGTTTCAAAATTTAATGTAGGTTCATTAGAACCAGCTAAACAAATACCTAGAATTGCCATTAATAAGAAGGCGGAACTTCCTGCAGTGTACAAAATAAATTTTGTAGCTGAATACAAACGTTTCTTTCCTCCCCACATCGATATAAGTAGATAAACTGGAATTAATTCTAATTCCCACATAATGAAAAAAAGTAAAATGTCTTGAGAAGAAAATGGTCCTATTTGACCGCTATACATTGCTAACATCAGGAAATGGAATAATCGGGATTCTCGAGTAACCGGCCGAGCCGCTAAAGTAGCTAAAGTTGTTATAAACCCCGTCAGCAAAATGGGTCCTATAGAAATTCCATCTATTCCCAATCTCCAGGAAAAATCAAAAAAATCGATCCATTTATAATCCTCTGTCAATTGGATTAATGGCTCGTCCAATTGGAAATGATACCCGAATGCATAGGTTGTTAGAAGGAGTTCTATTATACATATACATAAAGTATACCATTTAATTACCTTATTTCCTCTATGAGGAAATAATAAAATTAAGGAACCCGCAAATATTGGCAAAACTACAACTATTGTTAACCAAGGAAAAAAATTCGTGGTAAAAACAAGATACACTTGGACCAGAAAAGCGCGTGCTCAAAAAAAAGATTTTTTTTTGAGCACGCGCTTTTGTCGGTAAAGGTAAAAAAATAAAATGTAGTCGTATTCAAGTCGGATTTTTTGGACCGTATCAATAAGCTAGACCCATACTTCGAGTTGTTTCATGCCACAAATAAACTCGAACACTCAAGAAATCCGTTGGACAGGCAGATTCACATCTTTTACAACCCACACAGTCCTCTGTTCTTGGAGCAGAAGCAATTTGCTTAGCTTTACACCCGTCCCAAGGTATCATTTCTAATACATCTGTGGGGCAAGCTCGGACACATTGAGTACACCCTATACACGTATCATAAATCTTTACGGAATGTGACATTGGATCTATCGATTCTTTTTGTTAATAAAAGATTTTCGATCTAGTAAACTTGTAAATCACTCATATATTTAGATACCAGATCAATCAACGATTTAGATTTACCAGAATTTTTCTAATCAATCTACTTAGGGATCGACTCGTGGGAAAGAACCAAGATACTTTGATTTCTTCTATATACTTTGATTTCTTCTATATTTCGCAAACATGATCATACATTATGTATAATATCCGCTAATTCAAATTTATGAATATTCTAATTTGTATAGTTTGGTTAATACTACTTAGAATTCCTATTACTTATTCAACAAATTCGATTGATTGATATGAGTTGATTTTCTGTTACGATAAATTGATGAAACAATAGCTGGTCCAATAGCTGCTTCAGCGGCTGCAATGGCTATAACAAAAATGGAGAAAATATTTCCTTTTAATTGGCGACTGTCAAAAAAATCAGAAAATGTTACTAAATTTATATTAACCGCATTCAGTATAAGTTCAAGACACATAAGAGCTCTAACCATATTTCGGCTGGTGATCAATCCATATATGCCGAGAGAAAATAAGTAGGCACTCAAAACAAGTACATGTTCGAGCATCATTAACCAACTCCTTATTAATTTCGATTCATTTAAATATAATATGAACAACAAGGCAAGGCATTCAATTGACTAGTATATAAAATAAAGTATGGAACAAAGAAATATATTGGGAATAGGTCGAATAAAAGAATTTCTATTTTAGACATAAACAATTTTAAATTCTAAATTGAAGGAAAATAAATGTGATAACACAAAATAACGTTTAATTTGTTGATAATTTGATAGATTTATTATTGGCGCGCCACGGAAATTGCACCTATCAAAGCGGCTAAAAGAATTATCGAAATGAATTCAAATGGAAGAAAAAAATCTGTTGATAAATGAATTCCAATTTGTTGACTATTACTTATCAAATCGTGCTCTATAATCTGGTTTGATCTTGTAGTCCAAATAATGCCATACCATGACGTATCTGTAATAATAGTAATTAGTAAACCAAAAAGACTTGTACAAACCAGCAAAGTAACCCCATTCCCAATTGTCCAAAGATTAAAATCTTTGGAGTAGTCTGAACCATTCATAAACATCACAGCAAATATGATTAAAACATTTATAGCTCCCACGTAAATAAGGAGTTGGGAAGCAGCTACAAAATATGAATTGGATAGAATATAGAATAGAGATATAGAAATAAGAACTAATCCCAACGAAAAGGCACAATAAATTGGGTTGGTAAGTAATACTACTCCTATACCTCCTAAGATAAGACCTAATCCCAGAAAGACTAAAAGAAAATCATGTATGGGTCCATGCAAATCCATTATATGTAAAATAAGAGATAGATAAATCGAAATCTTTTTCATGACCTTATTGAGAACCAGACCAGAAAAATATAGTTGATGATTCATAAGAAATTTCTACTTGCATTACCTCCTAAGAGGTATGAATTAATGTGGGTACATTTATTGGACAAATTTCATGTTTTCTCTGAATAGAGTAAGAGTAGCTCGAATACGAAAATATCTATTTCGAAAAAACTATCCATTTCGAAATAATATCAATATCATATATATTAATTATATCAGAGATATTAATTAATGAAATTTCAATACAAATTAAGACGTAATTCTTACCAACTAATAACCTGTTGATATTTGTAGTTTTTAATTATTGAGACCAAACAAAAAGGAAAAACTCATTTCTTTAAATCAAAACTAAATCCTAGTAATTCAAAAATTTTCTTTAATCAAGAATTTACTTATTTTTTATTTGAGTCGAATTCAAAATTGTTCGAATTGTATAATCATCAATTACTGCCATTGGTAAACGACCCAGAGCAATTTGATTATAATTCAATTCGTGACGATCATAAGTAGAAAGTTCATATTCTTCAGTCATTGATAAACAATTTGTTGGACAATACTCAACACAGTTACCACAAAATATACAGATTCCGAAATCAATACTGTAATTAAGTAATCCTTTCTTTCGAATATCAGTTTCCAATTTCCAATCAACGACGGGTAGATCTATAGGACATACACGAACACATACTTCACAAGCAATACATTTATCAAATTCAAAATGGATTCGACCACGGAAACGCTCCGCGGTGATTACCTTTTCATAAGGATATTGAATAGTTATGGGTAAACGATTTACGTGGGATAAGGTAATCATGAAACTTTGACCAATGTACCTTGTAGCCCGTACTGTTTGTTGACCATAGTTCATGAACCCAGTTATCATAGAAAACATATCGTGAATATATATAATTTTATCTTTGTTTTTTTCTCTTGTTTGATCCAAGTAGGAAATATAGAATATTATATTCTTTTACAGTGAAAATAGTTGAGAAGAAGTTGTTAATAATAGATTACCGAGAGAAATAGGTAAAAGAAATTTCCATCCAAGATTCAATAGCTGGTCCATTCTTATCCTAGGTAAAGTCCATCTTGTTGTGATAGAAATGAACAAGAACAAATAAGTCTTAGCTAATGTAATAAACATATCAATTGTCGGTTCAAAAACACCGTATGTTTTATTTATTTCAAAAAACTCAGAAACAAATATGTACGGAATAGATAAATTCCAACCGCCCAAATAAAGAACTGTTATAAATAATGAAGAAACTAATAGGTTTAAATAGGAAGCAACGTAAAATAAAGCAAATTTGATACCTGAGTATTCGGTTTGATAACCTGCTACTAATTCTTCTTCTGCTTCTGGTAAATCAAAAGGTAATCTTTCACATTCTGCTAGGGAAGAAATTAGAAAAAAAATAAACCCTATAGGTTGACGCCACAAATTCCACCCCCAAAAACCATATTTTGATTGTGCCTCAACTATATCAACTGTACTTGAACTATTAGATAATTATAGTCGGTGATACCATCACTGTTTCCATCGCTATTCCAGAACCGTACATGAGATTTTCACCGCATACGGCTCCTTGAGGGCCTTAAATAAATCTAAAGCGTGGGTCGGTATTATTTTATCTTGATATGTTTATAAGATGTATAAGATCAAAATTTTTTGTACGATCCCGACAATCCCGAATTAGACCAATTGAATTCTGTCTGTTTTGCTTTAATAAAAATTTAGATTATTAATAATCTAATTTTTTTAATATAAATATATAAATTAAAAAAATTAAAGTGCTTCTGAATTGATCTTAATCCTTTGATTTAATAATTTCAGTAATCATTTTAAGTTTTCTTTGTTGAGTAATAGCTTAATTCTTCAATCAAATACTCCGTATAAAGATATCAATAACCCTTTCTTTTAACTTACGAAAAAAATTATACATAAATTCATGTATTATAGTACGAATGCTATCTATATAAATATAGAAAGGAAAGAATAAAAAATATATTTTTTATTCTTTTTTATTTTTTTACTGTAATTGTATTTCTTTCTCTTTTTTTTCGTTTCTATTCTTCTTTCTGTTTCTGCGAAGATTGGATTTACAAAATCAAAACAAAGGATTATTTCGTTTCCAATGGTTATTTATTTAATCGACGGATAGGAGCATACTCTGGATCGGAATCGTGGGGAGTACTGCCTAATCATTTCTACCAACTTAAAGCCCCAATAAATATTCTTTGTACATTATGCAGAAATATTCTTTTACATAATCTCCATTACAAATCCTTTGTGTATCTTGGTGTTTCTACTCATCCGCTCGTTTTTGTTCAATCATCTGTTAAAGGTAATCCATGTATGATAATACATATAAACGATAGTGAAAACTCACTCTGGTGGATCTTTTTAACCCGCTTCAAGTCAGGATGACTAATTACCAAATCTTGGGGCAAACGCTTTCTTCCGCTTATGTTTATTTCCGTTCAGTTCTCTAACTCTTATACATAGAAAATGAGACTCCATTTTTTTACTGCCATTTTATCTATAAGCTGTTTTCTTTCACTCATATAACTTTCTGATTTAGTTCATCCAGCCAAATACTGAATAAAAAATGAAGATATTTTCTCAAGGCATTCCGCCCTCTTACTATAAAGGAAGAAATAGAAAATAATTTTTGTCTTAACGAACCGCACGTAGAGATATTGATAACACACATAAAGTTAATGGTATTTCATAACTAATCGATTGAGCAGCAGCCCGTAGACCACCTAAAAAAGAATATTTATTATTTGACCCGTATCCTGACATAAGAAGGCCAATGGGAGAAATACTTGAAACGGCAATCCATAAAAAAAGACCAATATTGAGATCCGATAAAACAAGGCGAGAACCAAAAGGAACTACTGAATAGCTTACTAAAATGGATATGACCACTATGGATGGTCCGATACTGAATAAACGAGTATCTCCTCTAGATGGAAAGATATTTTCTTTGAAAAGAAGTTTTGTCCCATCGGCTAAAGCTTGAAGAACTCCTAAAGGGCCGGCGTATTCAGGGCCAATACGCTGTTGTATCCCTGCAGATATTTCTCTTTCTAACCATACAATTACTAGTACACCCATTGTAATTCCCAATATAAGAGTAAAAATAGGAATAAGTATCCATATAATTCCATAAGCCTCTTTTAAAAATTCCAATCTAGAAAAAGAATTGATATCTTGTACTTCTGTTCTATCAATTATCATTTCAACGATCAACTTCTCCCATAATGATATCTATGCTACCGAGTATTGTCATAATATCAGCCAATTTCATTCTTTTAACTAACTGAGGAAGAATTTGCAAATTGATAAAACCAGGCGGGCGAATTTTACACCTCCAAGGAAAAACGCTCTGATCTCCTATTAAAAAAATTCCCAATTCTCCCTTTGGGGCTTCAACTCTCACATAGAGTTCTTGTTTCGGCAATTCAAATGTGGGAGAAGGTTTTTTACTAAAAAATCGATAGTCAAAATCATTCCATTCTGGATTCTTTTCTCTATCAAAGTATCGGATTTCTAAATTTTCATACGGCCCCCCCGGAATTCCTTCTAAAGCCTGTTGAATAATTTTTATGGATTCTGTCATTTCGCCAATTCGAACTAGATAACGAGCTAATGAATCTCCTTCTTTTTGCCACTGTACTTCCCAATCAAATTCGTCGTAACACTCATAATGATCAACTTTACGGAGATCCCATTGTATTCCAGAAGCTCGCAGCATTGGCCCTGATAAACCCCAATTTTTGACTTCCTCTTTTCCAATCATGCCTACCCCTTCAACTCGTTCTAAAAAAATAGGATTTCGTGTAATAAGTTTTTGATATTCAGTAACTCCTGTTAAAAAATAATCACAAAAATCTAAACATTTATCGATCCAGCCATAAGGTAAATCGGCCGTTACTCCTCCAATACGAAAAAAATTATGCATCATTCTCATCCCAGTGGCGGCTTCAAATAGATCATATACTAATTCTCTTTCTCTGAAAATATAGAAGAAAGGAGTCTGCGCCCCAATATCTGCCATAAAAGGACCGAGCCATAAGAGATGCGAAGCTATACGACTCAACTCCAACATAATTGTTCGGATATAGCTGGCTCTTTTAGGTACTTGTATATTTCCCAACAACTCTGGCCCATTTACGGTTATTGCTTCTGTGAACATGGTAGCTAAATAATCCCAACGTGTTACATAAGGCAGATATTGTATAATTGTTCGGTTTTCCGCAATTTTTTCCATTCCTCGATGTAAATAACCTAATATTGGTTCACAATCAATAACATCTTCACCGTCGAGAGTAACGATGAGTCGAAGAACGCCATGCATTGATGGGTGGTGGGGGCCCATATTTACTATCATGAGGTCATTTCTTGTAGCTGGTATATTCATAGGTTTTTCCTCCGTTCATTCTTTCATGAATTAGTGAAAGTTAAAATAAGTTCATTAAAATTCAAGATCTAATAAATCAAATAATTCAAAACGACTCTTCAAATTAACGCGTTTTTGAGTCCCGAATATTTAACTGATTAATTAATTGTTTATAACGTATTCTATTTTTCTTTGACAAATAAGACAGCATCCTTTGGCGTTTTCCCAAAATTTTGTGGAGGCCTCTCTTCGATAAATAGTCTTTTCTGTGCAATTCCAAATGTGACGAAAGTGTTCGTATCCTATTAGTTAGCCTTAGTATTTGAAATACAACAGACCCCTTCTTTTCTTCTTTTTCTTCGTACGAAATAACCGAGATGAATGACTTTTTTACCATGAAATTAAATCTTTTCCTCCTCCCCCCACGGCCCTTACCTTAATTAATAGATATTTTTATTGATCAATAATAATAGTGCTACTCATTTTTTTTTGCATACACAATAGAATAATCTTAATTTTGTTCAAAATTAGCAATTTTAAAATTGTCTTCAAATAGGTAGACAAAAGGATGGTTGTCTACACTCACAAAAGATAAAAATTATACCCCTAAAATAAAAATTTTAAAATAAAATAAATGACGAATATTTTATCATCATTTATAGATATTGATATGTCATTGAATTAGTATCATGTATCAAAATGGAATGTAAAAAAACGTATGTGTGCTTCTTTTTGTCTTCATATACGCAATCCATCCAACACGGGAAATAAAGTAAATTCATCTGTATTTAACTTTATTTCAGTACATGGTCTGTTCATTTTTAAATTTCGGATACATATGTGTCCTTACCATACTGAAACGACTGCCATTGTTGGTATCAAACCAATAGCGATTGATACAAGCGAAATCTTCTAATCGATAATTAGGCCAAAGAAAAAACTTTAATTTAATTAGTGTATTTTTATCTCTTTTTCTTTTATTGAAAACTGGACTTGTTACCTTATTTTCATTACAAAATGTCGCATTTAGGGGCATACCATTTCTATTCATAAAACAGAAACAAATTAGAATTCTCAATTCTCGACGATGTCTAGGGGATAAAAAACTTTCAGGAACAAACAAATCATAATGATTTTTGGCTCTATTTTCAGCCATCTTTTGATGTTTTGGAATGAATTCATCAGAATTTTTATTATCAACACGGTCTTTTTCTCGGTACCTTCGATTAATTGTGTACTTACTCTTATGAACCACAGAAATACCTACAGTTTGATACATAATAAATTGTCCTTCCTTTTCCTTTTTTATAAACAGACGAATGGGTTCGATAAGTAATATTCCCTTTTTAAGTAATTCTGTAAGAGTTAAATTTTTCTGAATCATTAAAATATTTAGACTCAGTTCTCCCCTTTGAATAGAGGCTATAGTAACTTCTTTTGGGTTTATCAGTCTAAGTAGCAGACAATATACTTTAATGTTATTCATTGTTTTTTGATTTAAAAGATCATCCCATCTCAATTGAAAGAGCAAATATCGTTTTAGTAAGAAATCAAACCCCCTGTATATGTTTATGTTCTTCTTGTATTGTTTTTTCTTTTTTTTCATCTTTGATATCCCAGAATTTTCTTCAATATCTTTTTCGTGGTTTAAGAGAGTTGATTCAAAATCTGCTTGGAAAGCGCGTTTTTTTTCTCTTTGATTTTCTTTTTCTACTTCAAGAGATTTTTTTTCATTTGAAAAAATTGATATAAAACTATTTTTTTTTTTTTTTACAGCGGTGTTTTTAGTTTCGCTGGCATTTTTGTTTACATTAAAGAGAAATTTGATTGATATGTCCCATGATTTAATTTTATACGAATTAGAAAGTAGCAAAAATTCTGGGAAAAACCAAAGCTCGAAATTTGATATGGAACAACTTAGTATTTCTTCATTCATTCTCATCCAATCAAAAAGTTTTGTTTTAGTGGATGGGGTGATTTCTTGATTGTGATGAATCGTGGGATAAAAAAGACCTTTCTTGTCCATTTTATCAATTATTTTATAATAATTAGTACTAATCTTAGTATATTTATTATTGTTGGCGTCAGTATCCATATTGCTCCAAGCCCCAATATCAATTTTCTTTCTAAGATGAAAATTCAGAAATATCCAATCAAAATATTTTCTATCCGTATTTTTCTTTATATCAATAATAGTAGTTTCTACTAGATAATTATTGATCGGAACACCTACTGGCGTTTTAAAAAAAATTAGTTTACGTTCGTTGTAATTATATAAAAAATATTGGTTAGGATTTACTTGTAAGGGTAATCCAAAAATAGAAGAATGCTTCTTATCCTTATATTTAATAAAATTATATGATAAAAGATTGTATCTATCCTGTTTTTTAACATTTTTTTTTTTTTTTTCGAATATAATTAATTGGTTTTTTTCATATGAAAAACGTTTGTTTAAATTTAAATGTTTATTTTGAAATATAAAGTCTATATTTTTACTTTTTTGTCTTACTAACGTAGACTGAGATAAATCATTTTGATAATACCCTTTTATCAAATTTTTACATTGATGTATTCCAAAATTTCCTAGGTTCTTATGCCTTAAGTTGGAATGTAATATTTTATGTGTTCCAATAAAATAATCCTTTATTTCAGTCTTAAGAAAAAGAGATGGTCCATTATATTGAAAGACATATCTCAATCTTAACTTATATAAATTATAAAAGTTAAAGACTGTGTTTTGTAAAAATTTGTAAAAGACATATGTTTGTGATAAATAAGATAAGTCAAAAAAAGTATGTGAGTTCTTATTACTAATATTAGAAAGTGACCCTTTTATAGTATAAATAAGCTGAGTTTTTTTTTTTTTTGTTTTATCAATTTTGTTTTGATTTGTTTCATTATTGTAAATATAGTTATTATAGGAACGGTATTTATAATAATTTTTTTTTGTTGATTCAAAAAAAAAATAAAAAAAAAGTTGTGCACTTTTTCTAGGAAAATTACTGATATATAAAAAGATATTTATATATATTCTTTCAATGAAAAAGTTTATAAAAAATTTTGCTTTACGAATTAGTTGAACTTTTTTTATTTTTAATATCTGCCTAATATTTTTTGGCGATTCCAATCTTTTATCATCATAACTCATTTTGTTAAAACTAATATTTATATGTAGGTTTATAATTTTTTTTTTGTTGTCTTTTGAAATAGTTTGTATTTGATTTATGGTTGTCTGTCTTCGATCAGTTAGATCTTGTATTTTTTTTTTTTTCAATGAAAAAGTTTTGAAATTCGTAGATTCAATGTTAATCGATAATTCATGAATTATCTCATTATTTCTTATCAAAGTCAAAGTTTTTTCTTTTTTGCTTTCATTAAATTCATGTATTTCTATTTGTTTCGATCCAAATAATAGAATTTGGTTCATTTTTGCTAATTCTTTTATTTGTTTTTTTATAAATTTAATGTTTTTAATAAACCCTTTTTTTCTTTCTTTTGAGATATTTAGAAAAAAATTTCTTCTTTTTTTAAAAATTATTAGAACTCTAAAACATTTATTTTTCAATTTTATCAATTTTTTTTTGAGTTGTTTAAGAATAGGTTCAAAAAATGAACGTTGTTTTCGTGGAGAACCAAAAGGAAGTTCAGTTTCCGTTCCAAAAACTGTTAAAAAAAAAAAATCATTTTTTTGTTCTTTATTTTTCATTGTATAATTATAAGTTTCTCGTCGCTTAAACTTAGATTTGTGCCAAGGTTTCAGACGAAAAGGAAATAGGATCTTTATCTGAATACCGTCTCTTAACCAGTTTTTAGGAAATTCTTTTTCTGATAATTGAACGCCGTTATAGGTACATTTAACATGCATTTCTCTTTTCCAATCCCTTAAATCTTCGGACCATTCGGGAAATTGAAATAATAGTATACGACCTATATTTTTAACTATTATCAATAATGGTAATATAATATATTTTCTCAAAATTGATTGGGTTATTAATACAAGACCTCTTATTACTTGAGCAACTACAAGCCTATCCCAGGCTTCTCCTATTTCTATCCGTGCTTTCTCTCTTCTTTTTTCTTCTTCTCTTTTGTTAGCTTTTTTTTTAGTACTTTCTTTTGCCCTTTTCTCTGTATAATCTATAATTTTGAATTCTTTGTTTTTCCGTACCCAATTTTGGAAATTTTTTTTAATTGTCTCGTAAATATCAAAAGAAAAAGAAACGTCTTTGTCTATTCGGTCCAAAAAAGTGGGGGAATGTACATTTGCTTCAAAGGCTTTCCAAATAACTGTTTTACGCCTTTGGGCTCGTAGCGAGCCTGTTATTATGTCTCGCCGAAAATCTGATTGTTGTGAATAACGTATCAAATAAATGTCGTCTGTTTCATCATCATTATTATTAGGATCCTGGGGATTACTAGAGGTATCGGTGTCTTCTAGATCATAATTAAAAACTACTACACGTTTGCTTTTTCTTGAACGAATCGGCGAATTCGTTTTCAAAATTTCTTCGTTTTCGCTCTCCTCTTGTTCTAAATTAAAAAAGTCGATTAATTTGTATGACCATCGAGGTACTTTTTTTTTTATTTCGTTTAGCTTAATAACTTGTTTTAGAATGTCTTTATTGTTAGGATCAGCCTGAACTATTTTCAATAGAATTTTTTTTTTTTTACCTTCCGGATTAATTTTTACTTGTTTATAGTCAGGAAATAAATTATTTTTTTTTAAATTAAAACTTGATGTTGCTTTTTCAGCAAATTCTTTAATTAAGTTCAACAAAAACCTAATTTCTTTTTTTAATGATTTTTTATCTATTCTATCAAATGCATTTTTTTTCTGTTCAAATTCGAAGTTATTAAAAATAAGAAAGAGATCTCGAATCTTATTTTTCCAACCCCCTTCTATGTAATTTTGTATGGAACTTTTGTCTTCGATTGAAAACGAAAAAAAAAATTTAATTTGTGCGCGGGATGCACTATTCAAGACGGGATCGTATACCTTAGGTAAGTATTCTTTTTTTGTATTATTCTTATATAATTTTAATTTACCTAATCTATTTTTTTTTTCGAGTACATTCAGGATAAGAGAATTTATATTTATATCTAGAGGTTTATCTAGAGTCTTGACTCTATTTAAAAATTTTGTGTTTAGGTTTTTTCTTTTTTTTTTT